GGATTAACCAACCAAAGTTAGCTTCCGTCATTATGTATTGAACAGAAGCAAAAGCCTCCGTAACGGTCGGACGGTAGTAAAAAGTCATAGCAAACCCTGTAGCGACTTGTACTAAAAAACAAGTAAGCGTAATTCCTCCTAGACAATAAAATATGTTGACATGAGGAGGAACGTATTTACTAGTTATATCATCTGCAATCGCCTGAATCTCGAGACGCTCTTCGAACCAATCGTAGACTTTATTGAGATAGGTAAACCAAGGGGACTCCCCCTCTGAGAACCGTATATGAGAATTTCATCTCGTACAGCTCAAACAAAAAAAACCAAAAACAGGTTAAAATAGGTATGGAATAGAAAATTGGAAACTTCTTAATCTTTTGATTCAATTTTCGCTAAAAATATGAAAGGGTAAAAGTAAGAAAGCTCTTTTTTTTTTTGTTATAATTAGAATGTCAAAAAATCAAGTAGGCTCACTTGTCTTTCTGTTGATCGTTCCAGGCCTCTTGAATCTTCTATTTCCCTATTTTTTTCTTTCATCTGTTATTTTAATTTGTATGTAATGTAGCTTTACTTTTGTTTTCTTTATTATTGATAGGAATTTTCTTGTTAAGACCCTAGGAATCAATTGAAACCTTAAATTCATACTAGAACCACGATGATTCAATAAAACCTTCAAGCTAAGTCAAGGATTCCCTGAGTAAGAACCGTTGGATCATCATTTATTCAACGAGTAGAATCGATAGAATGACTAAAACTAGAAAGAAAAGTTTGTTCTTTGAGCAAAATCAAAGCAGAAACGGGAATTTAAAAGAAGAAAACTCTTTCAATTGAAAACTTTTTCTTTGGAAAAATTTGAGGAATCCGGCCACGAGGTCTGAATATTAAGTATGAATCATAGTTCAAATACTTCGTGATATATTTCATATATTCCGTGCTCCAGATACTAGAATAAATATCCGACGGGGTAAAACCATCTCTATCAAGACGACAGACCCACTCTCTGTACTCTCAATAGGATCAATTATAACAAGTCACACACTCATATTCCGGAAATACAGAAACACAAAAATTTCGCGGTCGAACTACCAAAAAAGAATAAGATAAAATAAAAAGCCGAGGCCTAAATGCATCGTTTTTTGTATTTTTATTTAAAAGCTAGGGTTCTTATAAATCTAATTCAGTGAAATTCCGTCCAGTAAAACGGAAGAATTATAAATCTCCAAAATAATAGATAGGAATACCGCAAATAGAGCCATTGCGACACCCATCAAAGGAGTAGTTCCCCATCCAGGAGCTACTTTACCATATTCCGAATTCAATGGTTTCAATAAAGCCCCTACAGACGTCCGTCTTGGACCAGATCTAGAACTACCCTCAACAGTTTGTGCAGCCATAAATCCTATTTTGTATTCATTGAGATCTGTTGACTTTGTATACCATTCCGTTGTAAATAAACAATCTTATCATAGATCCATTGTGGTCTTGAAATTATATAATAATGGAAACAGCAACCCTAGTCGCCATCTCTATATCTGGATTACTTGTAAGTTTTACTGGGTACGCCTTATATACTGCTTTTGGGCAACCCTCTCAACAACTAAGAGACCCGTTCGAAGAGCACGGGGACTAGTTGAAGTAACGAGCCTCCCAATGTTGGGAGGCTCATTACTTCAATTCAGATAATGAAAAATCATTTCATTTTTTAGTTGGAACTTTAGGTGGTTCGCGAAAAAAGATAGCGAAAAAAATGATCCCTAGAGTCGAGACTAAGAGGAATGTATAAACCAATGCTTCCATAAATTTGATCGCGGTTTACAATTATAGCTTCCATACCTGTTTATTGGGGATCATCTCCCCGATTAAAGAAAAAAAAATCAAAGAAAAGGCGAAAGGGCGGAGATTTAAATCCAGACTTTTTCAGTATCCTATGTAAAATCACAAAGAGAAAATAGAAGTGAGAAGCGAAAAATAACAGAGCAATGCTGCATCAGACTACTTGTCTTCTTGTAGTTGGATCTCCAAGTTTTTGGAATGCTCCAAATTCCACTTGAGCATCCAAATCTGGGTCAATACCAGCAAAAACATCTCTGAATAAGGTTCTAGCACCATGCCAAATGTGCCCGAAGAAGAAGAGCAGAGCAAAGGAAGCATGTCCAAAAGTAAACCAACCTCTTGGACTGCTACGAAAAACACCATCGGATTTCAAAGTAGCACGATCTAATTCAAAAATTTCACCCAATTGGGCACGTCTAGCATATTTTTTCACAGTCGCAGGATCACTATAACTCACTCCGTTCAGTTCGCCACCATAGAACTCAACGGTTACGCCTACTTGTTCGACACTATACTTCGATTCTGCCCTTCTAAAGGGAACATCGGCTCTAACAATTCCATCTCCGTCTACCAAAACAACTGGAAATGTTTCAAAAAAAGTAGGCATGCGACGTACAAAAAGTTCACGCCCTTCTTTATCTCTAAAGATAGGATGTCCTAACCACCCGACAGCTATTCCATCTCCGTTATCCATTGAACCCGCTCTGAATAATCCCCCTTTCGCTGGATTATTTCCGATGTAATCATAAAAAGTTAATTTTTCAGGAATTTTAGACCAAGCCTCTGATAAACTTTGATTTTCGGCTAGTCCAGCGCTAACTCTTCGATATATTTCTTGCTGAAAGTATCCCTGATCCCATTGATAACGGGTGGGACCAAATAATTCGATAGGAGTAGTTGCTGAGCCATACCACATAGTTCCAGCAACAACAAAAGCTGCAAAAAAGACAGCAGCGATACTGCTGGAAAGAACGGTTTCAATATTGCCCATACGTAATCCTTTATATAGACGTTGGGGCGGGCGGACACTAAGATGGAATAAGCCTGCTAATATGCCCAATGTCCCTGCTGCAATATGATGAGAGGCTATTCCTCCTGGAACAAAGGGATCAAAACCTTCCACACCCCACGCGGGATTTACAGATTGTACCTTTCCAGTTAGTCCATATGGGTCGGACACCCATATTCCAGGACCATACAATCCTGTTACATGAAATGCGCCAAAGCCAAAGCAAGCCACTCCTGAGAGAAATAAATGAATTCCAAAGATCTTAGGCAAATCCAAAGAAGGTTTTCCTGTGCGTTCATCACCAAATATTTCTAGATCCCAATACACCCAATGCCAGATAGCTGCCAAGAAGCACAAGCCAGAGAACACAATATGCGCCCCGGCTACACCTTCGTAACTCCAAACCCCCGGATTCGTTATCGTCCCTCCTGTAATACTCCAACCGCCCCATGAATTGGTTATTCCTAAACGAGTCATGAAGGGTATAACGAACATACCTTGTCTCCACATTGGATCGAGAACAGGGTCGGAGGGATCAAAAACTGCTAATTCATATAGAGCCATTGAACCGGCCCAACCAGCAACCAGAGCTGTATGCATTATATGAACAGAAAGCAAACGACCGGGATCATTCAATACGACAGTATGAACACGATACCAAGGCAAACCCATGGTAATACCCCTTTATCAACAAAAAATAGACACTATGTAACTTTATTGCATTGAAAAAACTATGCTATGGACCCCCTTTTTTTTCAGTGGATTATCTCGGAAAAAGGGTTACTATTTGTTCTATTCTTTTAGTAAAAATAGAACAATTTGTTTCATAGGAAAAAAGAGAAGCAGATCTATTCTATACTCGATAAGTACCAATACGCAATGGGGGTTTATTCCCTTTTCGAAGAGCGCATGCATCCATATTTCGTCATCATTCAAAGTACCTATTCGTAAAAACTTTCTTTGTTTTCCTTTATTTTATGAACTTATTCTATCTATGTAGAAAATATGACGATAAAGCTAATATTATTAAAATAATAAAACCATTATTACGTTTCCACATCAAAGTGAAATAGAGTACTTAATTCTTTTTTCTTTCAGTTTATGCCTATTGGTGTTCCAAAAGTTCCTTTTCGAACTCCCGGAGAGCGAAATCCAACTTGGATTGACATATAGTGCGCCCTGTCAGATATATTGGGTCATATGGGATTTCCCCATTCTCTCCCCCGATCGAGATATCCTCTCTTTCGCCCCCAAAAAAGCGATTGAATCATCAAGTGCAATGAAATGCAATTAGATCCGTTTTGTGAAGAGGTATCCAGATTAATATTAGCAATTCAAATAATTTATGGTCGACTTGGCTGGACCAATAAAATTAAGTATCCAGGCTCCGTTTAGAAAAACCCAATTGGTAATATATCTATTATTAGGACTTATAGATATCATAAACAACTCTATTTAGAAAGAAATTATTAAATAGCACTGATCCCAAACAGTTAATCAATCGAATAATAAATATAATGGATACGTCGAATATTTGGCGGAAGACATAAAAGAAATGAATTGCAAAATTGAGAAAAAATGAAAAAAAAAAAACAAAGACGTGGTATTGGGGTCATTTGTCCTATATGTGCAAATCAAAATCGGGCGGATCCTTACTCGGAGTAGAGCATAAACCTAAAAAAATGGAAGAAGCCCATTCAGGAACAAGAAAATGGCATCGTGATTTTTGGATTGGATCTCGATGAAAAAATACATCAATGAAAAGTTAGTGCGATAAAACTGTTTTTTATATTCTAATATTATAGGAAAACCGCCCAAACGCATCGTTCTTCAAAAATGAAAGAGAAGCCCCTTCCTTCATTAAAAGGAGTCCGCTATAAAAAAAGAAAGAGGGCTGGAAGCTACACATTGATTTTTTTTCGCAAGTTTTAGTTTTGTTGAACCGTATGCATCAAAAGGTGCCCGTACGGCTCCTAAGGGATACAATTTTATCCGAATCAACCGACTTTATCGAGAAAGATTAATTTTTTTAGGCCAAGCGATTGATAGCAATGTTTCGAATCAACTTATTGGTCTTTTTGTATATCTCAGTTCGGAGAGTGAGACCAAGGATCTGTATTTGCTTATAAACTCTCCCGGCGGATGGGTAATACCTGGAATAGCCATTTATGATACTATGCAATTTGTGCGACCAGATATACAGACAATATGCATGGGATTAGCCGCCTCAATGGGGTCTTTTATCCTGGTCGGAGGAGCAATTACCAAACGTCTAGCATTCCCTCACGCTTGGCGCCAATGGGTTTTTTATTTAAGAGAAAAAAGAAGACTATGCCTTCGCCATATGAATTATTAATATTAAGTAATATTAGCATGGCACTTCGAATTCGATATGCAAATTTTTTATTGTTTTTCAAAATATTAGATTATGTATCGAAAGAGTAGTATGAGATAAAGGAAGGGTATTTCCGATTTTATCTTACCTATCGTAGGTCGATTTCAGCGTCACAAACTTTTTTCACACCGGCAGGTTATTAACAACATTTATGTTATGAAAGAGTACGAAAAAAAAAAAAAGAAACTTTGGGATTGCTGAATCACAGACGAAATAAATATATTAAAGCAACGGGGCCATCATAGTATTTTTGAACTCCTCCGAAAAAAAAAGAAGGGTGGTAATTGGATCATTTACCGATCTGGGTATAATAGATCCCACATTTTCTCTTTCTTCGATGAAAGGTAAAAAAATTCCATTGTGGAGCCGTATGCAATGTGAAAAAAATGCCCGTACGGTTGTTCAATTCTATCTTTTTCTTATTTTATTCTTTATCTCTTCGCCTTGCCTCCTCGTGCGAGATACAGGAACCTTTGATTGTGTTATATTATATGATCAGGGTAATGATCCATCAACCTGCTGCCGGTTTTTATGAGGCACAAACGTCCGAACTTATCCTGGAAGCGGAAGAACTACTGAAACTGCGCGAAATCCTTACAAGGGTTTATGTACAAAGAACAGGCAAGCCCTTATGGGCTGTATCCGAAGACATGGAAAGGGATACTTTTATGTCAGCAACAGAAGCCCAAGCTCATGGAATTGTTGATTTTGTAGCGGTTGGATAAAAAATAGCTTCGTGCAAATATACGATTTAAGATTTTATCTTCTTACTTCTTAATTACTTAATTAAAGGTTTAATATTGTATTAATATATTGAAATCGGATAAATCCACAATCATCCGGTTAGGATCAATCTAAACCAGCCCATAATGTATAATTCAGCATGCCAACTATTAAACAACTTATTAGAAACCCAAGACAGCCAATCAGAAACGTCACGAAATCCCCCGCTCTTGGGGGATGCCCTCAGCGTCGAGGAACATGTACGAGGGTGTATGTGCGACTCGTTTAAATCATGGACTGAGACAAAACAAAAGAAAAAACAATTTTTCCAGTATCAATGATCAGTACCGTTGAATCGGATAGAATGGAAGAACTCCATTCACTATCTAAAAAAGATGGATCTATCATATCTTTCTATTGTGTATGAAATTTATGGTTTCAATTGGTGCAAATTAAATCACCTGAATTTTCAATTTAAGATGAGAAAGAATTCCCCATTGGTAACAAATAGTTACCCATTAAGCGGGGGAAATCCTATTTAAAAAAGTAGAAATATTATGTTTAGAAGAACGGACTCACAAGGTCAGCTACCCAACCAATCTTCATAATTAAATACCGTTACTGTATAAGGTATATCTCATTATGAAAGACCCATTACTGGAAAATTCATGGGTAGAGCCAAAGAGTGGTAACTGTACAAGTTACCAATAAAATCAAGGAAAGGGCTCCGGTGTATAGAGAAGACCTCACCGTTTAAGAAGTAACCATAGAGACGATGGAACCCACAATTTCTTTAGCTATTTCTATTTTTATTTTTCCAATGCCTAGAAAAAAGGAAAAAAGCGTGGTAGGGAAGGTTATAGTAGCAAAAGCCATTGGAATTTTTATTTTATAAATTGGAAGAATCCGTTTTGTTATTAATAGACTAGGAAGGGGGAAAAGAATAACTGAAAGAAAGGAAATCAATTAGTTATTCATTAAAGTTTCATTTACTCAATGACCAGAATTAGACGAGGATATATAGCTCGGAGACGTAGAACAAAAATGCGTTTATTTGCATCCAGTTTTCGCGGGGCTCATTCAAGACTTACTCGAACAATTATTCAACAGAAAATAAGAGCTTTGGTTTCGGCGCATCGTGATAGAGATAGGAAAAAAAGGGATTTTCGTCGTTTGTGGATCACTCGAATAAATGCAGTAATTCGCGGGGCGGGGGCATCCTATATTTATAGTAGATTAATACACAATCTGTATAAGGGGCAGTTGCTTCTTAATCGTAAAATCCTCGCACAAATAGCTATATCAAATAGGAATTGTCTTTATATGATTTCCAACGAGATCATAAAATAAGGGGATTGGAAGGAATCCGCCAAACTTTTTGAAATGGAATTCTCTGGAGAATGAACTCCGGGAAGGTAGAGTAGAAATTAGTATGATAAAATCTGATAATATGATAAAGTCGTCAAAATGAGCGAACACGCCCGATAAAAAAATTTATTCCTCTTACCCGATTCTTTTTTTTTCTTACGACACGAATGATTCTCGGATTTTTTGAACAAAACGTCCATCTGTTTTTGAGTTCGGATTAGAATTTTGATTCAATTGAAAAGTAAGCCTATTTTTTTCTGTTCCTAAAACCAGGAGTTCTGGTGGTTGACTCCCTTCTTTCAAATTGTTTCTCATTATTAAGAAAAGGTAACGAAGATAAAATACGAGCTTGTTTTATAGCAATAGTAATTAATCGTTGTTCTTTTAAGGTTAATCTATTCACCCGTCTAGATAATATTTTTCCTTGTTCACTAATAAATCGACTAATTAAACTCATGTTTCTATAATCAATTCGATCCCCCGATTGGATCGGGGGCAAACGCCTACGAAAAGATCGCTTGGATTTAAGAAAGAGTCGCTTGGATTTATCCATAATTTGTTTATTCCTTATCCCTAAAATACTATTTCGATCAAATCAAAAAAAAAATTATAGAAGAAATTCATAGGATTGGGTTTGTCTATATTTATTTAGTTGTTTTTATTTCAATATATGAAATAATAGAAATATATATCTAAATTTTTTTCATGTTCCTTGAAAGGGTGACACCCAAGCACTAGGTTCGATCTATATCTATTTCTTTATCTCCCCATGAATTGTATGTTTGAAACAATACGGACAGAATTTTCTCAATTCCAATCGACTAGGTGTATTGTGTCGATTCTTTTGAGTAATATATCTGGAAATACCCGTTGATTCCTTATTAACACCGTTTCGAACACAACCGGTACATTCCAAAATAACCCTTACTCGAACGTCTTTCCCCTTTGCCATGAACCTCCTTTGGGTTTTTGATTCACCCAACGTTTCTATTTTCCGATCCGACGCAAATAAGAAGAAAGGAAAAGGGACGAAAAAATAGAAGTGGCTAACAACTCAAAATCAAATTATGAAATTTTGTTGCAATTAATATAGTAAATAATAAGTAATACAACAATTTCGAAAGCGATTTCTAATCGCAGTACACATTTAAGTATCTTGTATTGCATGATACTCTTATTCTAGTCACATTTCCCTTTTGTTTTCTTTTAACTCTATTATTAATTTGATTCTTAATTTAATTTGAGCCTTAACCCGAATTTAACTGAGGTTGAATCCACTTTTTTCTTTCTCTTTACCCCCGTATTCAATCTATCTAATTCGAAAAAAAAAAGACGGGAAAGAGAGATTAGTCACAAATATTTGACTCTATCTCTAATCTTCTTCACCCCTTTCCATATCAATAACTAGAATGAAAAAAAAGGAAATGTCAACGCATCTGGGAAGAAACGATTGATTTCTATCAATAAACCTGCTAAAGACCCGAACCAGAGAGTACTTAGTACCGGGGCCACGGAAAGATATGTTTTAAAATCTCGCATTGAGAATCCTCCTTCTTTTTTTTATATTCCATATTGTAATACATTATGGTAAGAGATGTATATGTAGTTAAAGACCACCTGTATTTGTGTGTGGAATCAAAAATTCAACTTGACATGTGCAATGATTCGGTAGAGAAGATTTTCTTTTTCTTAAAGCAAAAAAACGGGTCCCTTTGCGCCTGAGAATTCCCGAGAAAAATATTAATTTATTATTATATGTTATATGATATGAGACCAAGAGGAAGAAATGGCAAGATACATTTTGCATAGAAAGGAAGGAAATGGAAATAAAATAAGGATGTGGAAAACAAGACGGGGATTTTCTACAATGATACTGTAGACCAGTTGAAAGGGATGTAGCGCAGCTTGGTAGCGCGTTTGTTTTGGGTACAAAATGTCACGGGTTCAAATCCTGTCATCCCTACCTAGTATTGTTCCTCGAAGCAGTAACCAGAGATACATTTTAGAGCGATTCAATTTGGACATACATAATACATAATTTTCAATTTTATGATAGTATACATATGCAAGAAGTATTTATTTGGGTTGAAATTTTTGGGGGGGTTCTATACTATATAAAAAAAAGAATCCCCTTCTTTACAGTCTTTTCCGTTGTGGTAAGAAAGCGCTCTTAGTTCAGTTCGGTAGAACGTGGGTCTCCAAAACCCAATGTCGTAGGTTCAAATCCTACAGAGCGTGATTCTGCTCTTGTCTTGTTAGATCGAAAATTTCACTGAACTGAAATACAGCAATCTGAATTTGACCTTTGACCCCCAAAAAAATGAAATTAAAGAAAGGAGGAGGTCAGTTAAAAAAAGAGATGTGAATTAATATTAATCAAAGGTCCAACTGATCACCACGCCTGTATTGTAAATATGCGGTTACGAATAATCCAGCCAAAGTAATAGGAATTAGACCTAAGACAATTCCAAATAGAAAAACTTCAATCATTTCAATTTAATTTATTTGAAAAGGGAAAAGGGGAGGTAATATCTATCCCGAAATATTACTATTAATTCGTATTGCTTAGGAATCTCAATTCCCAATAATTGGGAATTAACACGGTAAGGAACTACAAAATATATGGAATACCACAGAAGGCTTTCTTTTTATGAATTATTCATTCAATTAAT